TTGTCGTTGTTAGTGGCTCGAGTTATCTCACCAGCTAAGTGAATTTTTCCTTCCTCCTGTAGGTAAGGGTTTTGCAAGGTCCAACAGGCATTAGTAGCATGCATGCCCGTTGTACCTGTGGAATCAACTGTATGCGTTTGGGTGATTTCGTGGGTTTGGTTGCAGGAGGATCTTTGTAGGCAGGTAGCTTGATTGCTCCTGGAGTAATGCTTCGAGGATCCGGGTCGAATCGGGCCATTTTTCGGGATGAGCGAACTGACTGTCTTTTTTACTTGCAGTGCTAATTATGTTTATCTGCCTCCTGTCCTTTTTGGGCCTTTCATTAGGGGGCGCCGGCAGGGCTGGCTTGGTATTTCCTAACGGGTATGGTTTATTGTCAAAATATGCCGTCTGATATCGCCCCTTCGATGGCTATTCCCCTTTCGATTAAGTCCTTTAAAAGAAAATGGAGTTCCGGCGGTGATAATGTGAGCCCGTAAGGAGTTTTTAGGCAGGCTTAGGGATATCATGTGGACTGCCTGCCGCGCCGCTCTGGAAGGGTGAAAGGGAGACGAAAGCTTCTGCTTCCCTACATCTATTGATTCAATTAGCGAACTTTTCTCCTTGCAAGCTGGAGGGATTGACTCAAAGATAGGAGTGAGCGGGATTGCCTGTCAGTCGTCGTCTGCTTGACCTGGTCCCCCCTCATTGGGACCTAACAAAATTCTGCCAATTCCTTCCAGCCTTACTCAAACTCAAATAGGGGGTGAGGCTCGGGTCATGCGACGGATGCAAGCTGGACTTTGAAGCAAAAAATCCAATCTTTCATAGAAGAAGGAAAAATCAACGTGGCGGATGAACAGGAAGCTCCTAAGAACCCCAACGAGAAAATGGGAGTTTTTAAGAACTCGCTCCCTAGTCACGCTCCGGTCTCAACATGCTGGGCCGAGGAAGTGTCCGATTTCCAACATCCCCCTACCATCACTACAATTAATGTTATTAATGCTCTCTGGCTTTGTGAGGAAGATCCCTCCCACTGGATTGGATCATCATGACCCCTAAGTTCCGGCTTCCAAAGGCGATCCTAAGGGAAGAAGAATTTTGAATGGATTATCCAGAACCCGCTTCCGCCGCCGTCGCACGAACCATTTATGATAGCCGCGTCTGGGTGGATTGTGGTGCTACCATTCGTTATGGATACCTTTCGGCTTCAGTAAAAACTCTTCCCCCTTTGTTTTTATAGATATTGAGTTTGTACGGTAACTCAAGAGTATAGAATTGACTTTGTTGGTTGAGTGGAGTTACGGTAGTTCAATCTATAAAGGAAGGACAATCGGTCGCACTTGGCGCAGAACCACCTAACGGTGGCTCTTTACTCCCTCTTAACTTGCTTCTTCTTTTTCTTTCACCCTTCATCCCCTTTTATATCAATAGGGGGCTACGAGCAAGGCAGCTCTGCTCCGGAAAGAAAAGAAGCCAGCAGGTCCTTTTCCGCTTGACCGCTAACTCATGAGCAAAGCCGTCTTTTGCCGCCCCTCATGCAGCATATGAGCGGATCTTCACTAAAAGCCGGCTCTATTGGCGGATGGATAACGCCCCTCACTCTGCCATGAGAACAAAGAAAGCCGCACTATCTCCTTGCAGCTTTGCCTGCCGCCCTTCGGTGGTATAGTAGGATGGATAGCAAAGCCGCCTTCGGTCCTTCGCTTAGTAAGCCCCTCTTCGAGCCTCTACTGAATTCCGCTCGCCCCGGTCCTTAGTAGCGTTGACAAAGGTTTGGAACCCTGTTCTTGCTAGAGAGCTTACCGCCCCGCCCTTTATAGTCGCGACTGTTGTCATGGAAAAAGAGTTTGTTTTCTGTCAAAGAAGCATGCTTAACACAGCCTATAGCGTAAAGGTCGCCGCGTCTAAACTAAATTAAGGGTAAGGGCCCGTACTCTCTCTTCTGTAGATACGCTATCCCTTCCGGCTATGGTATGGGGGAAGGGAAGTGAGATCTACCGATTGATTTGATATTAGATGAGCGGCCGTACTATGATCGTTCGGGAGACATGGCCCCACGCGCTACACACAAGAATGAATTATTATGCGGTCGGTAAACTATTTATGCGAGCTCAAATCGGATCACTGTTTTATAATATGTCGTTACGTCATGTACATGTATTCGGTCTTCCATTTTGATGTTCCTGCTCGTGCCCGGAGAGAGGCACGACTCCCCCTCCCCCCGTTCTACCGTCCAAAACAGGCCGGCCATTCTAAGTTCCGGGGTTGGGTCTGGTCCTATCCGACCCAACCGGCTGGATCTGTGGAATCTGAACGGATCAGATCCTGGAGGATCTGATCGTAGCTTCGAGTTCAGGTGCCGTACCGCGGCCGGACCGGAAAGGAGGGGGACAGCGAACCCCCTGCCAAGAGGCCGACGGTTGCTTGCTAACTCTCAGCCACTTGTTAGAAGGAAGTGCTGCTTGATTGTCGGGGGAATCGAAAAAAGAAGGTAGATTCTTCGATTCTATTTCCTCCT